TTAAAGTATTCAAAGGCATCTTTTATTCCTTTTAATATTAATGTTTTAATATAAGAGTAAGAGAAAATAAAATATAAAATCTAGAAAATATATATTTTCTACTGTCTGTATCTGTGTATCATTTATTCTATTCCTATGAAATACCAGATAAAAAGTAAGGATCTTAGAAGGGAAGGGGTATAATGAAATTCATGAAATTCTTCGATTGTGTCTTCCCACAGAAATGATCCGTTTTATTTGACTGATGGAGACAACAAATAATTAGTTATAACAAATTAATATAATTATAAGAAAATAATTATAAGAAATAAAAATATAACAAATACTAAAAACAAATACTAAATAATAAAAGAAAAGAGCATGCTCTTATCTTATTCGAATATTTTATTCGAAACGCCTTGTGATCTTCAACCAATTCTGCGCTTCAATATAATTTCCAGGAGTAAGCGCTATAGCTTGTTTCCAATACTCCGCGGCTTGGTCGAACCAAGCCTCCGCAATTTCAGAATCTCCCTGCCGAATGGCCTGTTCTCCTCGGTCGGAATAGGCGAGTAAATTCCTTCCCTTAGAACCGTACTTGAGAGTTTCCTAACTCATACGGCTCGACAGTCAATTCTTTTGATGTCCCATTTTTTTTTTCGAGTTAATCAAAAGAGGTTAATTACATGAGTTTCAAACTTGAAGTTTGATTTTATTAATTATTAATAATAATAATCCGTTTTGTTTTATCTTTTCTCCCACCTTCAAAAGAATAAAGCGTAGGTGTTCTACTATCATTACAATTTTCTGAAAGGTAACTATCCCGGTTTCATATAGAAATTTCTATTTATATAGAATCTTTGAAAAAGACCTTCTTTCATAAGAAAGAAAAGGCTTACTATCTTTGGGATCTGATGCTACACCGCTGCTCAATACTTTAGGGGGTCGACTCCATTACATAAGTGGATTCCTAGCTTTTGTCTCATATTATGACATTAAGTAAGCAGTTCTTATTGTATCGGCAAAAATTTCGCTAATTGATCTTTACGGTGCTTCCTCTATCAATTAGATCCTTTATCCATAGAATAAAGTATCTAGGCATATTTCTTTTTTCATATTTCGATTTCTATGAAGTTTCTTTCTTTGCTACAGCTGATAAAAATCGTTGTTTTGGACGATGCCATATGTAGAAAGCCTATTTTTTTTTTTTTACTAGTAGATTTTTGATTTTGCTCTTTCTTTCCTTTTTCTTTCTATAGTGTAGATAGTCGCACGTAATGACAGATTACGGCCATATTATTAAAAGCTTGTGGTAAGAAAGGGTTTCGTTCTAATGCCCGAAAATAATATTCCAAAGCTTTTGTGTGTTCTCCATTACTTGTGTGAATAAGGCCTATATTATAGAGTATATAACTTCTATCATAGGGATCGATTTCTAGTCGCATAGCTTCATAATAATTCTGTAAAGCTTCCGCATAATTTCCTTCGGATTGAGCAGACATCCGTTACGGTCGTTATTCGATTCAAAGAATCTCCGTTCCAGAACCGTACGTGAGGTTTTCATCTCATACGGCTCCTCCCTTAATGTGCATAATAAGCCTAATACATAGAATCAAAAAGGAGTGAAATATTCTCATTATGAACTGAGCGGGGCTAGTGTTTTTACAAGAAATCTCTAGCCAACCTTCCTGCAAAAGATCGTTTCTTAACATCCAAGATGTTGGTACTATATAAAAATAGAAAAATGTTACGTTAACTCCAACAATTTCTTTGTCCTCAACATCCCTTAATTTCTAGGAATTAGTCACTTCAACAGTCTTCGATGGTTATATGGGTATCCAAAGTACGAATGAGATGGATATTTGTTGTCCCAACCATTCTTCTTAGTCCCGATCCCAATAAGGAAAAGGGAAAATTTATAGCAAAGTTTTCGTGTTGTTGATTCCTAAGCGTAGTGCTTCTTCCTCTATGCCGCCTAGTGGTACTAGTGGAGCAGGATTAACCTGCAATACGTAACCCATAGCCATAGGTGTAACCTTTTCGCTCAATGCTAGAATCGACAATTGAAACATCTGAGGCTGCATTAATCGGGGATACACGACAGAAGGAATTTTTTTTTTAGAAACTTCACCTTCAATAAACGTAGAGTTTTTTTCAAATCTTTCTATCCCGGCTAATGTGTCTTTCTCCTAAGACTCGAAGCGGTAAATAAAAAAAATCAAATCACACCATCTCTGTAATAAGTAAATGCCTCTTTTTCTCCTGAAGTTGTCGGAATTATTCGTAATAAGATATTGGCTACAATTGAAAAGGTCTTATCAATCAAATTTCCAGTTATCCGGGATCTAGGCATAGGTAGCAATCCATTTTAAAATTTCTTTTAATTACCTCTCGTGAGAAAACGATCCTACAAAAAAAGTAATTATACAGTACGAAATAACATAAAAACAGCCTTAACTCATAAAAAAAACTCATAAAAAAAGATAGACCGAGTGTTCGAGTCGTTCCAATCCCGTGATTT